GGGAGAGATGGGGGAAGAAGATAGGAAGGGGAATAAGGGGGCTCTTTAGGCAGGAGACGGGGGAATTCCTTAAGTTAAGAAAGAAAAAAGAATAAGAACACGGATACATAACATAAAAAAAAGAATAAATAAGACGATATTCGCCCTCCCCCTACATATTTAATTTCTTCTCCTATACAAAAACCAGCAAGACCTACTCCATTGGTAATTCCATCAATGACACCCTTATCGAAAAACTGCGTTAGTTCAGTTAATCCTCTTATACCCAGGGTAAAGACCCTAGTATAGAAAATATCTATATAACCACGATTATATGACCAACTGTATATCTTTTTTTTTACTTGATCCGAAAAAAACTTTTTCGGACCCTCTTTTACAAGAGAATTTATTAAATCCAAATTCTGAAAAAAGGAATAAGCGGATCCATAGAAGATATATGCTATGGATAGACCAAACATAGCTAGACTTACAGAAGAAATTGCATTAGTGATAAATTCATATGAATTTATGGAAGAATTAGAACTTTCCTGGAAAAAGTTTATTGAGGGAGTTAACCACTTTGATAATATGGTTAACTCCGCTATTCCATTATCCATTACTCCATTATCAAAATGGATTCCTATGGATCCAATGAACAAAGTAAAAAGCAGTAATATAAAAAGAGGGAATAGCATAGTATTTCCCGTTTCATGAGGATAGACAAAAGTGTTTTTAGCCCCAAAGGAAGTACTAAAGGACCCTATCCTATTTCTTGTATTACCATGAATTTTGGATCTATTTTGTGAAAAAAAAGAAACTCCACTCTTCGTTGTTGATAAAATGAAATCTCTATTCACTCCTTTGGGTATCCTTTTTCCCCATAAGGATATTGAATACAACGAACCCTCTTTAGTGCTACTGTAATTTTGAAAATGAACACGCAGGTACCCATCAAAAGTAAGTAAATATATCCGAAACATATAAAACGCAGTTAATCCTGCAGTAAAAGAGGCTATTATTCCAAAAAAGGGTGAATACAACCAACTATTACTAAGGATTTCATCTTTGGACCAGAAGCAAGCAAGAGGTGGAATACCACAAAGAGAAAGCGTACCCCATAAAAAAGTAGTTCTTGTAATTGGAACGTATTTTCTTAAACCACCCATAAGAACCATATTCTGACTTTTATCTGGTGAATATCCAACAAGAGGTTCCATTGAATGAATAATGGATCCGGATCCCAAGAACAATAAAGCTTTCGAATAAGCATGAGTGATCAAATGGAATAAAGCAGCTTGATAAGAACCTATACCTAGAGCTAACATCATATAACCCAATTGAGACATTGTAGAATAGGCTAAGCTTCTTTTAATATCTCTCTGAGCAAGAGCTAAAGTAGCTCCTAAGAAGAGTGTTATTGTACCTACTAAAGAAATGAAACTCATTATTAAAGGTAGGGATATGAAAAGAGGAAGAAGTCGAGCTAGAAGAAAAATCCCCGCAGCAACCATAGTTGCTGCGTGTATAAGAGCCGAAATGGGAGTGGGTCCTTCCATAGCATCGGGTAACCATACGTGAAGAGGGAATTGTGCAGATTTCGCAACTGCACCAAGGAATAATAAAAAAGCACACAAAGTAGTAAGTAAGGAATTAATCCCATTATTAGGAATCCAGTTATTAGCTATTTTGAACAAATCCCTAAACTCTAAACTACCTGTTATCCAAAAAAAACCTAAAATTCCTAATAACAGACCAAAATCCCCTACACGATTAGTTACAAAAGCTTTTTGACAAGCACTCGCTGCAATTGGCCGTGTAAACCAAAAGCCTATCAATAAATAGGAACACATTCCCACAAGTTCCCAAAAAAAATAAATTTGTATCAAATTGGAACTAGTAACCAATCCCAACATGGAAGTATTGAAAAAACTTATATAAACAAAAAATCTCAAATATCCTTCATCGTGAGACATATAATCGTCACTATAAATAAGAACGAGGATTCCTACAGTAGTAATTAGTATTAACATAATAGAAGTAAGCGGGTCGATCAAGTATCCAAATTCTAAGGAAAAATCATTATTGACGGTCCAAGACCATAGATATTGATAGATAGAACTTCCATTTATTTGTTGAATAGATAGGTGAACTGAGAATACCATAGCTATACTTAAGAGTAAAACACAAGGAAAAGCCCATATGCGACGAAGATTTTTTGTTGCTGTCGGAATAAGAATAAGTCCAAACCCCATTGACATAATAACTGGAAGTGGGAGAAGAGGGATTACCCATGCATATTGATATGTATGTTCCATAAGAAAAGAAATTGCAATTTTTACTTGAAATTTTTCTATAAAATAAAATTGTTTCCGATTCACCAAACCAATTCTTATCTCTTTCTGAAGGAATTCAAAAAAATAAGAATAAGACAAAATACTGGAATTCTTCATTTTTCCAAATTTCTCTCATTGAAATAATCAAAAATGAAGAATGGGTTTACTTGGTTAAATTCAAAAAGTTAATTAAATAACTTTGTTACCTAGTTATTACCTAAAGAAGGATATTTGTTAAAATACAAAAAAGGATTGAATCATTTTACTTTCTATTCATTTTTGTATTTCTTTCTATTAAAATGAAGATGAAGCAGCTCTCATGTTTCGTAACTGATTGATTGAATTCCAATGAAAACCTATGTTTATAGGAAATTATCGAATATTCCTTACTTCATATAGAACTGAAATCCTAATGACTAGAATTACCTAAGTTTTAGAATGTCTTATTTAAGAGACTAAGTATTTTTTTTGTTTTGATTGGAATTCCATTATGGAATACCATTCTGAACTTAATTAACTATTTGAATTTTCCCTTCCTTTTATCCCCCCATCTTATATGGGGGATAGGCCGTAGATCTATATATGGAGTATACTTAATATATAAATTGATTTAATTTAAATAGAAAACCTTTGTATATATTCTATATTATTAAAACAAAGTATAAAATATATATGAAAAATATGCTAAAAAATTCTTGTCTTATCCGCATTAGAGAAAATCAAGTAAAAAAGAATTCAGAATTTCAGTTCAGTATCTAAGTATAAATACTAAGAAAAAGTATAAATACTAAGAAAAAACAGAAAGAAGGATTGATTTGCGGCAATAGATGTCTTTCACATACAACTAGAAAAAAAGTAATCTCCTTTTTGAATGGCAGTTCCAAAAAAACGTACTTCGATGTCAAAAAAGCGTATTCGTAAAAATCTTTGGAAGAAAAAGACTTATTTTTCCATAGTACAATCTTATTCTTTAGCAAAATCAAGATCATTTTCCAGCGGTAGCGAGCATCCAAAACCAAAGGGTTTTTCTGGGCAACAAACAAACAAATAATCTGGTTTTGGAATAATCTGAATTGACCTATCCCAAAGAAATTCCAATTATTTAAAATGAATAATTCGGATTAATTAATGAATGTACTTTTATGTGTCGAATTCCTCGGTACAATATTCTTAGAACTAACCCCTCTGATATATAGAACAAAAGTTTTTGGTATACTGTGTCCTAAGTATTCTTTTCCTATCAACGAACTTTTCATAATAGAATCCTCATAATAAAATATGAGGATTCTATTATGAAAAGTAGAGTATTCTTGCAATAGGACTTACAACTTCTACCTATCTTATCAAAAATCCACAAAAAAATAGGTTTAGGCTTGGTAAATCATATTAATAAGAGCATAAAGGCTTTCATTCTAGAAATTTTGCTAAAATCCAAAATTCTTTGTATTTAATGATGAAATTATAGAAATTCTAATGGATAGATTGAAAGATTTTTTTTTATTTCAATGAGAAACTAATTAGAAAAAAATGAGTTCTATATTGCAACTGAGAAAAAACAGTTCCAACTCTTTCAAGCTTTGTTTCTATTGGGCAAAGCAAGAGTTTATTGTTAAAAAAATCCCCAATGATACTACCAAACGAAGTCCATTTTAATGAAGATTCCAATGTTCCTAAATTCTATGGACTCTCCCAATCTCGACGATTTGCGAGAAAATAACTATTATTCTTTTAACTTCCCTATTATTTAAAGTTAGCCGCCATGGTGAAATTGGTAGACACGCTGCTCTTAGGAAGCAGTGCTCAAGCATCTCGGTTCGAGTCCGAGTGGCGGCATTCTCGAAAAAGAATACAATAGATTAGAAAATGGATTCAATTCGAAATTTCCAATTTTGTAATGGGACCTTCTCCTTATGCTATTTGCAACTTTAGAACATATACTAACTCATATCTCTTTCTCAACCATTTCAATTGTGATTACAATTCATTTGATAACCTTATTAGTTCGTGAACTTGGGGGATTACGTGATTCGTCAGAAAAAGGAATGATAGCTACTTTTTTCTCTATAACAGGATTCTTAGTTTCTCGTTGGGCTTCTTCGGGACATTTTCCATTAAGTAATTTATATGAGTCATTGATCTTCCTTTCATGGGCTCTGTATATTCTTCATACGATTCCTAAGATACAGAACTCTAAAAATGATTTAAGCACAATAACTACGCCAAGTACTATTTTAACGCAAGGCTTTGCCACGTCGGGTCTTTTAACTGAAATGCATCAATCCACAATACTAGTACCTGCTCTACAATCTCAGTGGTTAATGATGCATGTCAGTATGATGTTACTAAGCTATGCAACTCTTTTGTGCGGATCCTTATTATCCGCCGCTCTTCTAATCATTAAATTTCGAAAGAATTTCAATTTCTTTTTAGAAAAGAAAAAAAATGTTTTAAATAAAACATTTTTCTTTAGTGAGTTTAGTGAGATTGAATATTTCTATGTAAAAAGAAGTGCTTTAAAAAACACCTCTTTTTCTTCATTTCCAAATTATTACAAATATCAATTAATTGAGCGTTTGGATTCTTGGAGTTATCGTGTCATTAGCCTAGGGTTTACCCTTTTAACCATAGGTATTCTTTGTGGAGCAGTATGGGCTAATGAGGCGTGGGGATCCTATTGGAATTGGGATCCTAAGGAAACTTGGGCATTTATTACTTGGACCATATTCGCAATTTATTTACATAGTAGAACAAATCCAAATTGGAAGGGTACGAATTCCGCACTTGTAGCTTCGATAGGATTTCTTATAATTTGGATCTGCTATTTTGGTATCAATCTATTAGGAATAGGTTTACATAGTTATGGTGCATTTACATTACCATCTAAATGATTACATAACATAAAACCTTCGTGAAATGAAAGTTTTTCCATTTTTGTTTGATTTGAGAACCCTTGAACGCCTTCTCAAAGGGTTCTCAAAAATTCGAGATAGATCTAATTAGACTTTTTTACTTTTTTCTGAATTATTTGGTTTTTCCACTATGGAATATAGAGCGGACTAGTAAAAAAAAATTATTTAGGATAATAATTGGATAAGAGAGCCTCTACCTTGTCAACCGATAGCGAGAGAACAAAATCTGGATAAATACCAATTCCTATTACTGGTAAAAAGATACAGATTAAAAGAAAGAGTTCTCGTGGTCCAGAATCCACCAAATTTGCGTTTGGAACATGAAATAGCTTGTATCCATAGAACATCTGGCGTAACATAGATAATAAAAAAATAGGAGTTAATATCATTCCAATTGCCATTACAAAAGTAATTAGCATTTTTGGTATTAACAGAAATTTTGGACTAGTAATTAGTCCAAAAAATACTACTAATTCTGCAACAAAACCGCTCATTCCTGGTAAGGCAAGAGAAGCCATTGAAAAGCTACTAAACATGGTAAAAATTTTCGGCATTGGGATAGATATCCCCCCCAGTTCTTCGAGATAAACAAGACGCATTCTATCACAAGCCGTTCCCGCCAAGAAAAAAAGTGTAGCACCAATAAATCCATGGGATAGTATTTGTAAAATAGCTCCATTGAGTCCAATGTTGGTTATGGAACCAATTCCTATAATTATGAAACCCATGTGAGATACGGAGGAGTAGGCTATTCTTTTTTTGAAATTTCGTTGACCAAGAGAAGTTGAAGCTGCATAGATTATTTGCATCGCTCCTATTATTACCAACCAGGGGGAAAATAGATAATGAGCATGAGGTAACAATTCCATATTGATCCGAATCAATCCGTATGCTCCCATCTTTAATAGGATTCCCGCTAAAAGCATACATGTACTGTAATGCGCTTCCCCATGGGTATCTGGTAACCACGTATGTAGGGGTATAATCGGCAATTTGACAGCATAAGCAATAAGGAAGCCAAAATAAAATAGTATTTCCAATGTTGCAGGGTATGATCGATTAATTAATCTTTCCAAATCTAATCTTGGTTCGTTGGAACCATATAAGCCCATACCTAGAACTCCGATTAAGAAAAAAATGGAACCGCCTGCAGTATACAAAATAAATTTTGTAGCTGAATACAGACGCCTCTTTCCCCCCCACATGGATAAAAGTAAGTAAACAGGAATTAATTCTAACTCCCACATGATAAAAAAAAGTAAAAGGTCTCGCGAAGAAAATAATCCTATTTGACCACTATACATTGCTAGCATCAGGAAATAGAATAATCGCGAATTCCGGGTAACTGGCCAAGCTGCTAAAGTAGCTAAAGTAGTGATAAATCCTGTCAATAAAATAGATCCTAATGAAAGTCCATCGATTCCCAATCTCCAGTGGAAATCAAAGACATCTATCCATTTAGAATCCTCCTTTAATTGGATTAAGGGATCCTCCAATTGGAAATGATAACAGAATGCATAAGTCATTAGAAGGAATTCTAATAAACAAATAGATATAGTATACCACCTAACGATTTTGTTTCCCCTATGAGGTAAAAAGAAAATTAATGAACCTGCAAATATCGGCAAAACAACAAGTATTGTTAACCAAGGAAAATAACTCATGATAAAGTGATAAAGAGAAGATACGTTTTGACCAGAAAAGCCCGTGCTCGAAATAAGCGAGCACAGGCTTCCTCGGTAAAGAGGAATCAGACGATTCAAGTGGAGTTTTTTGTAACGTATCAATAAGATAGAGCCATGCTGCGGGTTGTTTCAGGCCCTAAATAAACGCGGACACTTAAAAAATCTGTTGGGCAGGCAGATTCACATCTCTTACAACCCACACAATCTTCGGTTCTCGGCGCGGAAGCAATTTGCTTGGCTTTACACCCATCCCAGGGTATCATTTCTAATACATCTGTTGGACAAGCTCGTACACATTGAGTGCATCCTATACATGTATCATAAATTTTTACGGAATGTGACATTGGATCTATAAATTTTCCTTTTCAACATAAAAATTTTCGATCTGGTAAAAATGAAATTAGTACTATATGAGTCATATGTATTGTAGACACCAGACGAAGCAATGGTTTATCCAAACTTCAACAAATAAATAAATAAAATAATGCAATATATTTCTTAATCCGTTTGTGAGAAAGCGTGAAAAGAGCCAAGAGACTTGAATTTTTGGCTTCAACAATGATAATTATACGAATTGTACATACGAATTCGAATTAGCCAATTTATTGGCTATCGTCTTTTCAATATAAATTATTGCAATATTCAAATTGCAATATCAATGAATTGCAAAAATTCAATAAGTAAAAAAGAATACTATGTAATAACCTAATCAAAAAATAGATATTATAAAATAATAAAATAATAAGAAAATAGAAGAAAATAGTATTAGATTTCTATTCATCTTAATATTTGATATTATTATTATATGTGCGCCTTTGTTTAGAGGATTTTATGTCTAATTATTCAAAAAATTAGATTGATTGATACGAGTTGATTTCTTGTTACGATGGATGGAAGAAAGAATGGATAGTCCAATAGCTGCTTCAGCAGCCGCAAGGGCTATAACAAAAATTGCGAAAATGTCTCCTTTTAATTGGCGACTATCAAATAGATCAGAAAATGTTACGAGATTTAGATTAATTGAATTCAGTATAAGTTCAAGACATATTAGAGCTCTAACCATGTTTCGGCTTGTGATCAATCCATAGATACCAATCGAAAATAAATAGACACTAAAAAAAAGTACATGCTCAAACATCATTAACTAACTCCTTATCAATCTCGATTCATTTCAATATGAGGACAAGAATTGAACCGATTCCATTAATTAGAATAGAACAGTTACACAACAAAAGAGAAAAGAAGGTATTTGTTGGCAGTAGATGAGTTTTACTAAATCAAAATTGTGATTCTTTAGTTATTTATTTTAGATTTGAAATTCTAAGAATTTTGACTAATTCTAAGTATTTCTTATTGCCGAGCCATAGTAATTGCACCTATTAAAGAAACTAGAAGAATTATGGAAATGAGTTCAAACGGAAGATAAAAATCAGTTGCTAAATGAATCCCAATTTGTTGAACGTTATTTATGAGACCCTGTTCTACTATTTGGTTTGATCTTGTAGTCCAAAGAATTCCATACCATGACGTATCTGGGATAGTAGTCATTAGTGAAAAAAGAATAGTTATACAAACGAGTGAAGTGAACCCATCTCCAATAGTCCAATAATTCTTATTTTTAGACCATTCTGAGCCATTTACGAACATTACGGCAAATATGATCAAAACATTTATAGCTCCCACATAAATAAGAAGTTGTGCGACAGCTACAAAGTAGGAATTCAATAAAATATAGAATAAGGATATACAAACAAGAACTAATCCCAGCGAAAAGGCAGAATAAATTGGGTTGGTAAGTAATACTACTCCTAGACCTCCTAGTAGAAGAACAAATCCCCCAAATAGCACAAGAATCTCATGTATTGGTCCAGGTAAATCCATTATGGATAAGAAGAAATTAATAGTATAAAATTTTTCATGAACTGACTAAAACTAAAAGATTCAAGGAAGGAAAAAGGGATTAGGATATTTTTTTGTATATAAGTTGTATAGTTAGAAATGACATCACGAAAATCTACTCTCATTTTAAATCAGGAATAATTTGCAATAAGCAGTAGTTATTCGTTTTTCTTTATAGTTAATAAAAAACTATTGGATTTTTCTAACAAAAAAGATAAATCCTAGTAACTAATAATTAGTAACCGTTCTTGAATTCCAAGATTTTTCTTCGTCTATTTTACTTTGAGTCGAATTCCTAATTGTTTGAATTGTGTAATCTCCCATTATGGAGATTGGTAACCGACTCAAAGCAATTTGATTGTAATTCAATTCATGACGATCATAAGTAGAAAGTTCATATTCTTCAGTCATTGATAAACAGCTTGTCGGACAGTACTCAACACAATTACCACAAAATATACAAACTCCGAAATCAATACTATAATTAAGCAATTGTTTCCTTTTAATATCCTTTTCAAATCTCCAATCCACAAGGGGTAGATCTATCGGGCATACGCGAACACATACTTCACAAGCAATACATTTATCAAATTCAAAGTGGATTCGCCCCCGGAAACGCTCCGATGTAATTGATTTTTCATAAGGGTAGTGAATCGTTATAGGTAAACGATTTGTGTGGGATAAGGTAATTATGAAACTTTGACCAATGTACCTTGCAGCGCGTATTGTTTGTTGACCATAACTCATGAACCCAGTTACCATAGGGAACATATTCTAAATATCTATGAAAAAGATATGTTTCTTTCTCTTGTTTGAGAGAACTTTTGTGTTGAAAATATTCTTACTGTTATTGTATTATCTTATTTATAGTGAAACAAGTTGGGAAGAAGTTGTTAATAAGAGATTGCCCAGGGAAATAGGTAAAAGAAATTTCCATCCAAGATTTAATAACTGATCCATTCTCATCCTGGGTAAAGTCCATCTTATTGTGATAGAAATGAAGAGAAATAAATAAGCTTTAGTTAATGTAATAAAGATACCCATTGTCATTTCCAAAATTCCAACCATTTTATTCATTTGGAAAAATTCAAAAAAGGATATATAGGGAATAGAGAAATTCCACCCGCCTAAGTAGAGAACTGTTACAAATAAAGAGGAAACTAATAAATTTAGGTAAGAAACAAGATAAAATAAACCATATTTGATACCGGAATATTCGGTTTGATAACCTGCTACTAATTCTTCCTCTGCTTCTGGTAAATCAAAGGGTAATCTTTCACATTCTGCCAAAGAAGAAATTAGAAAAACCAGAAAACCTATAGGCTGACGCCAAAGATTCCATCCAAAAAAACCATATTTTGACTGTGCTTCAACTATATCAACTGTACTTGAACTGTTAGATAATCATAGTCGATGATAACATCACAGTTCCCACCGCTATTCCAAAACCGTACATGAAACCTTAGCTTCATACGGCTTCTCTATGATCAGAAAAAAGGAAAGGGTTGTTTCGTTTCGGTATTATCCCCCTGGGCATAGATAGAATTAGGTAAGATAAAATCGATTGGAAAGTCCTAAATTAGACCAAAGGAATTCCGTCTGCTAGAATAAGAAAAAGCGCTTCCGAATTGATCTCGTCCTTTATAATATAATGAAAATTTTTCTTTGTTCAGTAATAACTTAATCTTGGAATAAAACACTCGTTATAGCAATTAATAAATGAAAAGAATTAGGCATTAATTCATGAGGAATTCTGTATTAATATGAATAGAGGAAGGAAAAAATAAATAAATATCTTTTTTTTGTATTGCATTCCATATCTTTTGTCCTATTCTTCTTTCCCCGGGGAAGGGTACTTAAAAAGAAAAAAGGAATAAAGGATTAATTCGTTCTTGATAGCCATTTCTTTAACAAGTGAAAGGGAACATACTCTGGATCGGAATCCGAAGAAAGTACTACTTGATCATTTCCACCAATTTCAAGTCCTTATTATGATTCCTTTTATGAGGAAAAATCTCTAATGTCTTAGATTCCCTCATTACTAATCCTTTATGTACTTTAGTGTTCCTAACCCCTCACTAATTTTTGATGGATTCCCCTTATGATTATAAGTTATAGTAATAACTCGGAATATTCTAGTAATGGAATTCCATATCGCGAATCCTTTATTCTTGCCCGCTTCAAGATATGATGACTAATCAAAAAATCTCAACCTTGGGGTAAAGAGTTTACACTACTTATGTTTACTTCAACTTTTTTCTTGTACGTAGGAAATGAGATTTTTTCTTTTTACTACAAATTAATAAGTTGTTTTGTTTCACTCATATAGCTATCTAGTTTAACTTACCAACCCGAGAATAAGAAAAGGAAGATAAATATTCAATGGATTTTGGAGGAAAAAGATCCTATTTTAACGAATCACACGTAGAGATATTGCTAGCACACAAAAAGTTAATGGTATTTCATAACTAATAGATTGAGCAGCAGCTCGTAGACCGCCTGAAAAAGAATATTTATTATTTGAGCTATATCCTGCCATAAGAAGACCAATAGGAGCAATACTTGAAATGGCAATCCATAAAAAAACACCAATACTAAGATCGGCTAAAACAAAACGATATCCCAAAGGGATAACTAAAAAACTTAATAAAATTGATATGACTGCTATAGAAGGTCCAATGCTAAATAAAGGAATATCTCCTCGGGATGGCAGGATATCCTCCTTAAAAAGTAGCTTAGTTCCATCGGCTATAGCTTGAAGCAGTCCCAGGGGGCCAGCATATTCAGGACCAATACGTTGTTGTATCGATGCGGATATTTCTCTTTCTAACCACACAATTACGAGTACTTCTATTGTGATTCCCAGTAGGAGGGTCAAAATGGGTAGAATCCATATCAGTCCATAGACTTCTTTTAATAATTCCGATTTCGAAAAAGAATTGATAGTTTCTATCTCTACCCTATCTATTATCATTTCAACGATCAACTTCCCCCATAATGATATCTATACTACCTAATATCGTCATGATATCAGCCAATTTCATTTTTTTAACTAGTTGAGGAAGAATTTGCAAATTAATAAAACCGGGTGGACGAATTTTCCATCTCCAGGGGAAAAGACTATCATCTCCTACCAGATAAATTCCTAATTCACCTTTTGGAGCTTCCACTCTTACATAAAGCTCTTGCTTTGACAATTCAAAATTGGGCGAAGGTTTTTTACCAAGAAATCGATATTCAAAATCATTCCATTCGGAATTCTTTGTTTTCTTAAAGCGTCGGACTTCTAAATTCTCATAAGGGCCTCCAGGAATTTTCTCTACAGCCTGTTGAATAATTTTGATGGATTCCCTCATTTCACCCATTCGTACTAAATAGCGAGCTAATGAATCCCCTTCTTTTTGCCATTGGACTTTCCAATCGAATTGGTTGTAAGACTCATAAGGATCAACTTTACGAAGATCCCATTGTATTCCAGAAGCTCGTAACATCGGTCCCGATAAGCCCCAATTTACTGCTTCTTCTCCGCTAATAAAACCGACTCCTTCAACTCGTTCTAAAAAAACGGGATTCCGTGTAATAAGTTGTTGATATTCAACAACTCCTCGTAAAAAATAATCACAGAAATCTAAACATTTATCGACCCATCCATAAGGTAGATCGGCGGCTACCCCTCCGATGCGAAAGTAATTATGCATCATTCGCATACCTGTAGCAGCTTCAAATAGATCATATATCAATTCTCTCTCTCTAAAAATATAGAAAAAAGGGGTCTGTGCGCCTAGATCCGCCATAAAAGGTCCAAGCCATAACAAGTGAGAAGCTATACGGCTCAACTCTAACATAATTACCCTAATATAGCTGGCTCTTTGGGGTATTTGAATATTCTCCAAGAATTCTGGTGCATTTACCGTTATTGCTTCTGTAAACATAGTAGCTAAATAATCCCATCGTGTTACATAAGGTAAGTATTGTATAATAGTTCGGTTTTCCGCGATTTTTTCCATTCCTCTGTGTAAATAGCCTAATATGGGTTCACAATCAATAACATCTTCACCATCGAGAGTAACGATCAGTCGAAGAACACCATGCATTGATGGGTGCTGAGGGCCCATATTGACTATCATGAGATCTTTTCTTGTAAGCGGTAGACTCATATCCTTTCTTCCTTAATTCATTATTCCATGAAAATGGATTATTCCATGAATTCCTCAAAACGAGGCTCATCAAAATGAAAAATCTAAGACTACTATAAGACTACTAATAAAATAAGAAAAAAATTCGAACGATTAAATTACTTCTCCCGAATATCCAACTGACTGATTAATTTCTTATAACGTACTCTATTTTTCTTTGCCAAATAAGCCAGCAAACGTTGACGTTTTCCCAAAAGTCTTCGTAGACCTCTTTCCGATGAAAAATCTTTTTTGTGTAATTCCAAATGTGAAGCAAGTCTCCGTATCTTATTGGTGAAACTGAATACTTGAAATTCAACAGAACCCCTGTTTTCTTCTTTTTCTTCTTTAACCATAAATCCCAAAATTTTTCTACCTCCTTTCTTTTTCATGTATTTTTCTGATCAGGAAAAATAAAAAATTATGTCAGTTATTTTGAAGTTATTCTAATCTCGTACACACAAAAATTTGCAATTATTCATCCACTACTGGAATTTGGATTTATTTTATCGATGCAAATTGGATTTGGATAGAAGGGTACATTCTTTTATTTTAGATAGAAGAAACATTTCTTCTATCTAAAATAAAAGAATTTTGCTGATTTATTTATTGCTATATCCAATTTATGGAATTGATACACCATTTAATTGATATCGTTTAGCAAAATGAAACACAGCATATGCATCCATCTTTCGGCTCGAGAATTTCACGGGATAGAGATATGGTATAAGAAATAGGCTATTAAGTAACTCTAAATGAATTGTGGATACATCTGTATCCTTAACATACTGAAACGACTGCCATTATTCGTATCAAACCAATAGCGATTCATACAAGCTAAATCTTCTAATCAATGGTGGGCCAATAATGAATTTTTTTGCATATGTATTAAGACGCTTGGCCTGATTTCGAAATTGTCCAGAGTTTTTTATGTTGTTTTCATTGCAAAATGATGGACCTCCTTCCGTAACTTTCCAATTACGAGTACGAGAATTGAAAGACATGAAAATTCTCAATTCTCTACGGCGTCTAGGAGATAGATAGAATATTTTCAGGAACAAGAAAATCAGAAGAATCTTTCTCTCTATTCACTACCATTCCGCGTCTTCGACTTCTATTAGTTTCTTTTCTTCTTTAATGCAATAGCTATAGTTTGATATAGAATCCATTTCTCAAAGTAATGGAAACCATTCTCGTATAGGAAATGGTTCGAAAATCGCTATTCCATCTTTTAGGTATCGTGAAAAGTGATACCTGTGAAGATCGTGCATTTCAGTCACATTCAGATCCGCTTTTCGAGTCCATGATATAACCAAATTGGATGGATCTTCCACCCGTTTAGCTAAGAAAGAATAGATGCAGAGGTGGATAATAGATCGATATGAAGATCATGAGCTGCCCCATAATGAAACCGCCAGTAGTCGCGAATATCTCCTTCTTCCCTAATCCAAGATTGGAGAAAGAAGATCTAAGAGGGACCTATGGAGAATGTGGTCAGAAATCCATAATAGAGTCCGACCACAACGACCGAATTAATTATCCTCATCGAGAAACTTAGACTACTAAGTAGAAAAGGTAGAAAAGATTTGAAAATCATGGCATGGGTCTCCTTTTTTTCTTTCTTTAGAGTTTTCTATATGCACAATTTCTCGATGTTTCGATGAGAATTTCTTGACTTTCCATATATAGAAAGAGATAGACTATAAATGACATCTCTTATGTAAATAAGACCAAAGGGATGGATATTAAATGATAGGAAGTGCTAGGAAGTGAAATAGAATGAAATAGAGCCACTTTGGGCTTCCCTATGAAATGAGGCATGGAACGGAGTCACTACGAAGAAATTCCGGGAGTTACGAAAGAAGCTTCGGACTCATATTGTTCATGGGTTGAGAGCGGGAGTTGAACTCTAGGAGGTCGAATCTCCCCTTGTTCCTCAGTAGCTCAGTGGTAGAGCGGTCGGCTGTTAACTGACTGGTCGTAGGTTCGAATCCTACTTGGGGAGATTTGATTCATTCTT